AAACAAAGGGATTCGCAAATAAAAGTGCTAGGGCTACAACCAGTCCATAAATTGTTAAAGCTTCCATAAAAGCCAAACTAAGCAATAAAGTACCTCGTATTTTTCCCTCCGCCTCGGGCTGTCTCGCGATCCCTTCTACAGCTTGGCCCGCAGCAGTACCTTGACCAACCCCAGGTCCAATAGAAGCAAGACCGACGGCCAACCCAGCAGCAATAACGGAAGCGGCAGAAATCAGTGGATTCATGATAAGTTCCTCACACCAAAATAAGTAAATAGTTAATGATACGATCAACCAAGAAATTATGACTTAATTATTCCATCGCTAAGATCTATACAGTCGAAGGAACTAAGAACTCTGAATTGAAGTAATAATATTATTGAATCGTTAGAACTACTTCCATATTTCTTTTTTAGTTTCTATTCACATAATTTTTGTGAATCCATATGACTTTTTTTTTCCATTTCTTTGTTTTTTCCAAACCATTCAAATTTTTATTTTTTTTTTCTTGATTGAATCTATTTACTCATTCAATATTCACTTTATTCATTGAATAAATATTTAATTCACAATTACAAACGAAAGGGAAGGACTTCTATTGGAATCCCTATCTAAATCTAAATTTACAGTATTAGATATTAATTAGATATATTTTTACTTCATATATAACTAATTAATATCTAATATCACATATACATGTGTTTCTTCCATAACGTAAATCAACTATTCATATCTTACATTCAATCGGATTCTAGAATAATTCTTCGAAAGATTCACAAGAGTTGTCTTATAGCAATTAGATTACATACATCTAGTTCGGCACCTCCTTAATCCATTTTTTTTATAAATTGAACTTTTTTTCTAGATTTTTCTTTTATTATTCGACTACATGGGTACAATCAATCTACATGGACAAATTCCTTAGATCGAATCATTACATCGAAATAGTAGTATTTGATTGATCTAAGTTAATGTAATTTATTATTTATTAAAATTATCTTTTGGTCAATCGTTGAATTGGATGAAATCAACTTGAATGGACATCATTCTATATAACAATAACATCTTTTGAAAGAATAGCACGCCATGATACTATAAGTAATAGTATCAAAATCATTATTCAGATTATAATTACTAATAGCTAATAATTATGGTTCTAATAGCTAATAATTATGGTTACTGATAGCTAATAATGTTGAATATTGGAATTAAATGAACAAAACAATAGAAAGAGAATATTCATTGGAGGGGGTATAAATGGACCTAACTGGAATTTTAGGAAAAAGATCTTTTAGATCTCTTTCCTTTTTTTTACTTCCCTGTTTGTTGCAACTCCCTAATATCTCTAAGATCTTAAGCTTTTTTACTATTCCTCTCTAGATCGTATATATCTTATTTATATTATAGAATATATTCTATAATTTTTTATAATTTTGATTATATTATAGAATATATTATATAATTTTTTATAATTTTGATTATATATTATATAATTGATTTATATATTATGTTATGTTCCCTAAGCAGATTATCTTGATCCGCGCATATATTGCGTAAGTCTTAAGCTAAAAAAAGCCTATTTCGAAAACTAGTCAATGATGACTCTCCATGGATTCGCCTATATAAGCCGCAGCTAAAGTTGCAAAAATAAGAGCTTGAATACCACTTGTAAATAATCCAAGTAACATGACAGGTATAGGAACCACTGAAGGTACTAAAGAAACAAGAACAACAACTACTAATTCATCAGCTAATATATTTCCGAAAAGTCGAAAACTAAGTGATAAGGGTTTTGTGAAATCTTCTAAGATATTAATGGGTAAAAGGATTGGAGTTGGTTGAATGTATTTACCGAAATAACCTAATCCTTTTTTGGTAAGACCCGCATAGAAATATGCTACTGACGTGAGTAAAGCTAAAGCAACGGTAGTATTTATATCATTTGTAGGTGCGGCTAATTCCCCATGAGGTAACTGTACGATTTTCCAAGGTAAAAGAGCACCTGACCAATTCGAAACAAAAATAAATAGAAACAAAGTTCCAATAAAGGAAACCCATGGACCGTATTCTTCTCCAATCTGAGTTTTGCTCACGTCTCGAATGAATTCAAGGACATATTCGAAGAAATTCTGACTGTCAGTAGGAATGGTTTGTGGATTACGAACAGCTATAATGGCTGAACCTAATAAGATAGCAATTACAACCCAAGAAGTAATAAGTACTTGGGCATGGACTTGAAAACCTCCTATTTGCCAATACAAATGTTGGCCAACTTCCACACCAGATATATCGTATAACCCCTTTAGTGTGTTGATAGAACATAATAAAACATTCATATTCCCCTCTGAAAGAAATAGAACTAAAAAAAAAAAAGAATTATTTTGATTCAACCATCTATTTTTGACTTGCCTACTTGAATTATATATTTTTGATATCAACTAATCACATAATACCCCTAAGTTACTTGTATCTCTTTTGCGCGATTAAAGAATCGTAACCGATTTCATAAATCTATGGAGTTACAAAAATGGAGTTCCAAAAATAATTTATTTATTTTATTATTAATATGAATCACGTATTTCGTATATAGCTAGAACGACCCTCACAAATTGCAAATACTAATTTGTTAAGAATTAATCGGATTGAAGCTATAGCATCATCATTTGCTGGAATCGAAATATCTGCGAGATCGGGGTCACAATTTGTATCGATTAAACAAATCGTTGGAATTCCCAAAATGATACATTCTCGAAGAGCCGTATATTCTTCTTGCTGATCAACGATTATTACAATATCGGGTAATCCCATCATATATTGAATTCCGCCCAGATATGTTTGCAAGTGAGATAATTGTCTATTCAACATAGCCGAATCTCGTTTCGGAAGACGGTTGAGTCTCTCTATCTTTTGTTCCGTTCTCAAGTCCCTGAACTTATGAAGTATCATTTCCGTAGTATACCAATTCGTCAACATACCACCGAGCCATTTTTTATTAACATAATGACAACGAGCCCTTATTGCAGCCCGTGCTACTAAATCAGCTGCTTTATTTTTGGTACCAACAATTAAGAATTGTTTTCCCCTACTTGCTGCATCAAAAACTAAATTACAAGCTTCTGATAAAAAACGAGCGGTTCTAATAAGATTTATAATATGAATACCTTTACGCTTTGAAGAGATATAAGGTGCCATTCTAGGATTCCATTTACTAGTACCATGACCAAAATGAACCCCTGCTTCCATCATCTCTTCCAAATTGATGTTCCAATATCTTCTTGTCATTTCTCTCCCCACACCTCCTCTCTTTTTTTTTTTTTAAAAAAAAAAAAGAGACGAGGTACCCTGAAATAGAAATAAATAATTGTTCCGATGGAACCTTCTTTTCTACCTCTAACGGATATTAGCCGTTGATACATGATTCAAGCTATTCATTTATTTCTATTCTATTTGTTATTATCTTTATTACTATTACCAAATAAAAAAAATGACCGCAGATAGTTAAGAATCTGCTCTTAGGAATCATTAAATCCTCGCAATGATTGTTTGGGTGTGGGTGTATCGTATAAATTCTTTGAAATGAAAAAATAAAATAATTCTCTGTGGTAGAACAATATATCTCTCATTTTCACCTTGAATAAATCATTCTTTTTTGTTTCGAAAGGAATGTTGTTAGGTTGCCTTGAACGTTGCACTAATCCTTTGAATCCAGTACCAACGGGTACCATCCCCCCGAGAACAACGTTCTCTTTCAGACCTTTCAACCAATCGATACGACCCCGGAGAGCGGCTTTTGCTAAAACTCTAGCAGTTTCTTGAAAACTCGCTTCGGATATGAAACTTTGAGTATTTAGAGATGCTTTCGTTATTCCCAATAAGATGGCTCGGTAACGGATCGCTTCTTCCAAAGCACGCCCTGTTCGTTCCGCCCGCAACAATTCAATTAGTTCTCCGGGTGAAAAAACATTAGACATTCTATCTTCTGAAACCAACACTTTTGATGTTATTTGACGCACAATAATCTCTATATGCCGATTATGAATCTGCACCCCCTGAGATCGATACACTTTTTGTATCTTATTAACCAAAGAGATACGACTTTGTACTATAGTTAGCTCAGCACCAATCAAGAATCCCCAAGGAATTCCAAGAATTTTTGCTATGCGCTCGTTCCAACCCTCAATCCTCTTTTCTAGGTTCATCGATATTGAATCAATCGAACGAACTTCTAACACTTGTTCCACTTTTGGAAGACCTTGCGTTATATCTCCAGATCTCGACTTTTCATATATAAATGTAACTAACGTATCTCCTTCGTAAAGGATTTCTCCATAATGACCATGAACAGTTGCTCCCAGAGTGGCCAAATAAGGTTTAGCTGATCTTATTACTACAGAGTCAATTTGAACAATTAGAACTTGACCCGATTTTAGGTGCGGTCCGTTTTTCGCTATACATACATTTTCACAAATAAATTGCCCAAGACTAATTCTAATTATTGTAGATGTTTCTTCACAATAATTATGATGGAGAAAATGATGATGGAGAAAATGCCAATTCAAATTGAATGGATTTAAAACGGTGTTACTGCACGGATCGGGATTATAAATTCTACCATTTTCATCTATTAAATAATATTTAAGTACTTGAAAAGTCTGTTTTAAATTGTCAAGTTGTAAATATTTAGTTACCGAGATCTGATTATAAGTTATTAAATGGTAAAATGAATCAAAATTCTTACTTTTAGGGGCTCTTCCTAATCCTAAAGGCCCCAACAAATTCCTAATTGGAATTAGAGTATCTCTTTTCATTGATTCTTTTTTTATTACATTGTAATATTTTGCATCGTTGAATGGACCCATTTGAAAACAATTAGATAATGACAAAATTATAAAAGATTGAGAATCCTTATTCCTATTCAACAACGTACGAATAGTTACTTGATTTTGACTAAGTGATTGTTGAATCCTTGCCTTGGAATAAATCGAATAAAATGGATTGATAT